GATCCAGGGAAGCTTATCATAAAGGGCTTCAACAAGGGGTTTTATTCGTTCTTTGAGCAAAAAGATAAAGATCGGATAGATTCGAACCGCAATTGCAAAGGTCATAACTACTATGCCAGCCCAAATCATGATCTTCACCAACTTGGATTTGGTTCTCTCGCGAAAATCGCGAGTTGCAGAGATGAGAACCATGAAAAGCAAGATCCCGAATAAGAAAACAGAAACCGAGGAAACCACAAGAGTGAAGACTAGTAGAGTCTCATCTTTTGTCATTCTTTGCTCCTTTTTCACTCAATGATTCATTCGAATTTCCCAACCAAAAATTCTATATGTCTATTCTATGATATTTCTATATATATAGAATATGATATCTAATATGACACCCGATTTGTCAAAGGGATTGGATTGGTGACTTACCCATTCAGTGACTTTGGCACTGGACGTTCCAAAAACGGGTACTATCGGATCGGGTGAATTAGAGAATAGACAGGGGTCTGTTGGCATTTCAGCTTCTCTTCTCCTTTCAGGGCCTATCCGAAAGAGAATCCAGGACCTCTTGGTCCTGAATATCAGAATAGGACGAACGAACCGGCCTCCGCGGATATCTTTGCTTCGGAACAAAACAATTAGCATTAGGCTTGGTCAACTGGAATGTGTATTATCCATATGGGAGATCTTCCAATCGAGAAGATCCATCGATCTGAGACGAAGAGAAAGGGCCAATTTTCTTTACTTATTCAGTTAAACCAAGGATTCGTTATGGAAGCAGATAGCAACAACCATTTCATCAGACATGCGTATTTTTGATTATCCGGTGGATTTACACAGTTTCATTAATGCAAATTGTTTGATGTAGTTAGTACTCAGGTTGTTCGACGCTCAAGAATTCTTATTTAGGCAGTTCATATCATCATACATAGTGTTTTGATCTAAGATTGCAATTCTTCCATGTTTCCGCAGTAGCATATTGTTCCATGGAGCTAGGGTCCAAAATAGGAATCAACAAGTGTTTCCACGACTCTACCGCCCGGCCAATCCTGTTCCACTGAATCCCCTCCCTTTTTCATGGCCACATATCTTTACGGCTAAGGAGTGGGAAATCTTTCTCCTGTTACACAAATCAAATGTTTCATTTCATCCGGGAAAAGCCACCTCTTTCTCCACAAACAATGTCTTTGTCATTTGATCCAGGAGCCTTCCGTTAGATAGGAACAGCTTTGCTAAATACTGAGAACTCTCGGATAGAGTATTAGAATGAAAAGACCATTAATTATATAAGGAAGAACCCAGGGTTCTAGCCCATTCCCATTCCTAAATCAATAATTCGTAGTGCTTTTGCCTTTCTTGCGTACTCCTGGTGAACCGGTTGCTAGCCATATGTTTAGGAGGCTTTTTTCTCCAGGTACTGGTACTAAGCCGCTTTGCCATCTCTTCATCTTCATCCGCAAAGAATTCTCGACGTGAAAACACAGAGACAAAGGCCTGATCTTTGAATAGGAAAAAGAATGGATCCGAAGGGTCCCAAATCAATTGGCTTATTCGAAAAAAGCCTTCTTCTTTGAAAGATATATCTCGTGTCTGGTACTGCATTGTTCCACTCTGCAAGAAGTCCGAATCAGTCTCTTGCACCTCCTCCTTTTTATGATAAATATACCAGAAATAATTCGAATAAATAGCAGTCTCTGACAACTCATCCTCTTTAATCTGCTTGGACCCGCTCCAATACCCATAGGAAAATCCCCAGTCATATTCAGCGTACCTGTCCCTGCAATCAAATAGATTGTCCCAAGGGCCCCATATTCTAGGAGCCCAAGTTATGCTATTGAAAATTCGTTCCTCTAGCAGTTCCGGTTTGACCATTCCGTTCCCTTTTTCAAACTCCACTTCTTTTCATATAGCAATCCCTAATCAAAGAGAGAACAATATCCATTTCAAAACATTTCTAACGGATTCCCTTTCTTTGATCCCGGATTCCATTCTATTCCCTGACAGAAGTGCGGGACGTTTTTAGATAGCGTTGCGTTCGTGCCTCTTTGCTTAAGAAAGGGGTTTTTTGCTCCGTCTTCTTTTATCTTGGCATGTTTCTTCTACTTGAACAGACCGAGTTGGCTTCACACTCACACCTTCAAAGAAAGATCGGAAAATGGCCTCTGAGTGAGTCAATGTTCTCGCTACTAAAGATAGAGTTTCCGTGGACTTTTCGATTGGTCTTTCCGAGTGCTTCACCTCGTAAACTCGGGCCTTCATCCGTAGGGCAAGAATCGGTTTCACTGCTGGTCTATAAATCAGACCAGGGAGAATGTAATTCCCTCAACATTGGAAAAATTGGAAGGTCAAGCAAATTGAGAGAATTTGAGCGCTTTAACTTAGCTATGTTGGCACGCCAGGGGCTAAGGAAAAAAGATAGGTCTCCCCTCAAGTAGGAAGGAGCAAGTCAATCACTCAACTGCTCCATATTCCTATTCCAGCTTGTTTTCGTTCTTTCAAAGGAGGAAAGAGATAAGCACATTCTATTTATTTTAGAAAGCACATGATATTTATCAATTGGCATTCGACTAAACGAATAGCATTTCGAACACAGTCTGACTCTTTGATTACCCTCATCTGTTGACTGACTCCCCTACACTGCTAACTAGGAAGGTCAGGTAAGGAATGAATTGTAGTAGACAGCCACTAATTGTTGAATAGTTCACAATAGAATGGATTGGATCGAATATAGTTAACACTCACTACATAGAGTATCATCTCACAGGGTGCAGTGAAATCAGTTCCATTGATGTTGGAGTGGCAGACGTGTCACTTTAAATTATTAATAGCACAGTTTTCACTTCGCTCTGAGGGAAGGTTCTACACTTATGGTCATAAAACACCATAAGGGCGGTGACTTGACTGGCATCCATAGTAGTATGACAACTTAGGTCAATGTGAGTGGAGTGTTGTTAGCGCACATTGTCGTGGCCTGGTGGTAACACCAAAGCCACGAACGCACAGGATCATAATCCGGTGTAGTTTCTCTTCCTTCCTGGGTGGAGAGTACGAGGCCCCCACTTATACCTACCGGGGCTATCAGCCTTATGAGAATAAATCTCCGAATAGTAGTTGGCGAAAGCTCGCCTGGGATCGATGCCGAGTTATCTGAGCGGATCGACCCCTTCTCCATTCTAGAAAAAACCTCATGAAAAAGAAAAAATATAAGACAGACTAGTATGCTTAGCATGAAACAGCATGCAATGTCCCCAGAAAAACGAATCAATTGATTTTTTGTAGGCATCCCTCTTTCCTATGTCCTTCCCCCCTTAGCCCTTTCACTAGTGATTACTCCCGATCCGAAGCACCCCTTTTCCATTCATATCATATTGGATTCCCTTCTATTAGACAGACTAGACGATAAAAGTAAAGTCATCCCTGTGGTGGTAAAGTATCGTGTGGTTCTAGGAAAAAGCTAGAGTTTTAGCTTCCAGGTTTCATATTGGAACTTATGTTTATACTATCTGGTTGATAAGAGCTTTTCTTATGTCGTTTAGCAAAACAAGAATGGAACCTCATCCAGATAAAATTCCCCCTTACTAAAGGGGGAAAAGCGGGTCCCCCGGGACTAAAGCTGTCCCCCTTAGTAGCTTCCTTTATTTTGTGGGAGTGTAACAAAGCTTTTCCCGTTTAGTAGGGCCAAAATGCTATGCGGTCATAGCTCTTCTTCAAGCTATAACGGGTGTGCCTTGAGCGAGCCAATTCCTTTCTAAAGAAAATTTCATATTATCCTCCAAAATAGGACAAATCCGGATGAAATATGTCTTGATCAAGGCCAAGGACAATGAAGCAGCAATAAAAGGAAGGGCTTCATGTCGAGAAAGCTAATCCCAGTAGTGGGTGATGCCAGAAAGGCCAACATGGGCATCAAGGCTGATGTGGCCCAAGGATCGAGTAGTCCGGTCGATTAAAAAAAAATATATATACATCTTGCTCTTTTTCTTCTTTCTCTCACATGGCTTCTTTCATGTTTCTCTTGCACAGTACGTTGGAGACTGAGGCAAAAGCCTGGTGAGGATCGATCACATCTCACCGATGGAGATGGTGAATTGGTCAAGAAAGCGAGGGCCCGGAGCTGCATTGGGGAATATTGGGTGATGTAATGGGTCGGTGTACAATAATCAGTTGTGTTAATTTGCTGTACCTACCTCATTTCACACGATAATTAGCGTTAATCTATACCAGTGTAAATTTTATGTTTCTTCACTGATCGATGGAGCTCGTACGGGCGATGAAGGGAGAAGATGGGAAAAAGGCGTGAGCCAACCTCCGAGGGCGCCGGTCTAACAGCCCGCCCACGCGGTTAACATCGCATGATGCCCTCTTACAGTTTTCGGCGGATTCCTGACTCACACGTCTGCACCGATGAATGATTACTCGATCAGGTTTATTATAGGACACTGAGATTCTTTGACGTATTGTCAGTTAGGGCAATATGCATCAATTTTTTTAAATAATGGGACAATGCACATAGATGTTGCTCAATATATCTTATCTTAGAATACGTATTTTCATAGAGAGATTTTGCATGCAAGGCAAAGTTGTTACGGGCATAGCCAGCAAAGTGTTAGCTAGTAACAATATGACTTAACAGTGAGCCTACTCTTGCATATCTCACTTGCACATTTAGTAAACTATTTTCATTGAGGTAGTAAATATGTACTAGAACTTTATCCTCGTAAATAATGAGTTGCATTTGGCTGGTTGGTATGTGGACAAAAGTAAAACATTATGCAAACTCAACATCTTGCACTCAAAGACACTACTAACACCTGCACCTAAACATCAACCAACTCGTGGGGACTCGAATACAATACACTGGTCACTGGTTCAACCTTAGTTATTCCTTCCTTTTTGCATAGTTATATATGCAGCTAGCTACTCTCTCATGTCTCCCTTGGTAGGCAAGTAGTGGTGGTACATACAAGGAACCAAATGGTTGCAATGTATCTCTGTGGCCTGTGGGTGGGTACATACATGGCCAATGTCACGTCACCTTTCACGCCTCGCCCAGTGTCCTTTTTCCACCGTTCACTTAGAAAAGCCCTAGCTGTGTAGTAGTACTGCTTCCCGCTGTTCATCCCATGTCTCAGTCACTTCACATCTCTTCTTTTTAGGCCAAACACCACCCCCACCAGCCCCTGCGCTCCCCCTAAAAATAGAAGCAGCAGCATGCAATTCCCCACACATTCAAACAGAGCATGAAGCTGGTGCTCTCCCTGAAGATCCCCAACCACCAGATGATGGGCCTATGAGTGAGCCATCAGCAGCAAACTATTGCTACCACCACAGCTGAGAGTAAGAAGAAGCAAAACATCAGGTGATAGATCAACCTGCATGCAGCTATATACCAGACTATTCCTCCAATATGCTTAATCCTTAACACTATATATTCTGCTTATGTGATCATCGCTTCTCTGACCTCCATGGATCTTGTGCAGACTCAAGAAAGCCAGCCTCCAATAATTCTCACACCTGTGAGAACCAAGCTCAGCCGCCAACTCCACCCAAGGTAACTAGTTTTGTTCTTTTCACTGCACACGGACATATATATCTGTTCTAGTCATCTCAAAACATCTGCATCCACTTCAAACATATGGGCACCAACGTAACTCCCAAACAGATACCTCCAATCCCAACTTGTGCTACAATGCTCGATCATGTGCACACAATACAAGCAAGTCATCATTGAACTCATCATGCTTACGAGAATATGGCGTATATATTCCTCTATACTTAGGCCCCATTTGGAATACTGGATTCTTTCTCCACTCCTGCGTTTTTTCTGTAAAATTGAACTGTTTTCTGTGAAATTCATACAAGATTTCTGTAAAATTCCTGCGTTCCAAACAGGCGTTTAGTATTTTATTGATTTGCAACTGGTCATTTCTTTGAGCGAACAACAGTGGGGGAGAGCCCCACTGGATTTAACTAAAGAGGAAATTGTTTCAGCTCACAGCCACACTGATTTCTTTTATCCCCCCTCCTCCTTAGCTAGCTAGCTGATCCATGGACATGTCGCCGAGCCGGTACGAGGCGCAGAAGCGGCGGGACTGGAACACGTTCGGGCACTACCTGCTCAACCACCGGCCGCCACTGAGCCTGGCGCAGTGCAGCGGCGCCCACGTCCTCGAGTTCCTCCGCTACCTGGACCAGTTCGGCAAGACGAAGGTGCACGGCCCGGCGTGCCCCTTCTACGGCCACCCGAACCCGCCGGCGCCGCCTGCTGAGCTGATCGATCGACCGACGGATCGTACGACGTACGTCGTCCTACTACCACCCGCTCTCCTGTTTGGCCGGTATGCCAGATTGAGCTTGAGCATATATATTTTATGTATCATTCGCGTATGCATGCATGCATGTGCATGGCAGTGGCTTCATGCTGCTGATCCGTGCACTCTATGTGACCGGCTGCTGCTACGTCTACTGCATTAATTGCTTGTTGTGTTTGGATTGGCTTTAGCTATCTGGTGTTGTCAAATCTATCTATTTGCTTTGTGTAGGAGTGATGAGCAAGTGTTTGATGTACTTTGAACTGATGAGTATGTGTCCTTTATTATTTGAGGTCTAGAGCTAGGGACAGGGAGATACATATATGGAGATCTCTCTTGCTGTTTGTGGAAGATTTAAAAGCCTCTGTCTCTGTGTGTGTGCATCTATATACGTACGCATGCATGTGTCAATTCGATTCTGGCCACACCAGCATCTCTTGTGTTTGCTTCCTGTTTCGGTTCCTTTTTATGGTACTGGGATGCAGTGCTTGCTTGCTTGCATGTGTGGGTGAGACCGGGCGAGAGATCGATCGATGTGAATGGTGCATGCCCAGTTGCCTGCCTGCACGGCGAGAGCGTGGCACAGTGCCACGCACCAAATAATAGGAGCCAGGATCGGACAAGCATGTACTATTGATGCTCTTGGTGTGGCTTTGCATTGGGTGTGTATTCTGGACGAGTACGTACTGGATGCATGTGTCGATTGGAGCTATTCTTTGCTGTCCTTTATTTGTTTTACGATCGATCTTTTCCCATGGGTACCTGAATAGTCTCGTCCCGTCGTGGGGGGCTGGCTCTCTGCTATCAGAGATGTTCATGTGGTACTTGATGAGCATAGGAAAAAAACCGGTCATACTACTACTTCCTTGCCATAGGTTCCGTTCCCCTGGTGATCTAGTACGCTAAAGTTCTTGCATTGGTTGCTATTGACCATACTCTGAGATCATTGTTGTACACATGAAGCTATTGCATCTGGGAGACAAATATTCCACAGTAGAGTTCTGATACAACACCTTCGAATTAGAACCGAATAAAAATGAAATGAAATTTATGGATTATAGTTAGACATTGTTTATGACTATGGATTTACATGTGTACGAAACATTGTTACCAGGAAAAGTATTTCCAACACATAAGTTAATATATTGCGTAGTATGGCATTTATATATGTTTTTCCCAGTATTGTCTTTTGGTGGTATAAAGGGAAGTTATATAGTATTCCTGGCTGCAAGCTTTCTATTTACATCACCACTATTTGTCATTTCTTGCATTTTAATTTAACATGTACCATGATCCAATACAAAAAAGTACCTAACTATAAGCCATAAGCAATAATAAGCATTTTTTGCAAACACATAGGCCATATAACATCCTATACAAAAAGAGTACCTAAGTATATATATAGGTTTTTCTCATATGAAACGTGCCATATCCAGTGTCCAGGTATTTCTATTTTACAGAAGCCCAGCAGTTCACGTTGTGGTGCATCCAATAATGAAGCAATAATCCAAGCACAGTGGGTTATACAGTGCATGGGTTATTATGGTGTCCCTGTGATTTATATTAATTATAGTTGTCACTTGGATTTTTTTCAATTTTTATATCAGACTTTGATCATGATTAAGCATTTAATTAATCCATACTTTAATCACCATTTTTATTATCAAAATAAGAGAATAGATATAATCATTAAGCATCGAAATGTACGGTGTGCCCTCGATGTCAAACCTACTTTCTAATATGCATGTACTCCCGCCCATGTCATGATTGAATACATGTGGCAAAACATTTAGAATTCGTTCATGGATAACATCGTGAACATTCTTATTTATCTTTGAACATATTTTCATTACATTATGACTTCATTATTTACAATATATATCATGCTATTTAGAACCAATGGTTAAAATTTAGCTAGACGTTGAAGACCTTAACCATGTTGGTATGAAGCATCACTTTAGTTTATAATTAACTGAAGGAATTATTAGACAATTTCGATTTAAATGTTCAACAGAATTGACTGGTTTTAATTTCTTGGATTTACCATATAATACTTTTTGTTGTGAAATGATGAATTAGTAATGGCGTGGATACAACAGCCAGAACTATTCTATTATTCTTTACAACAGCAGTTCTTATACTTGCGCACTTGGTCCCTGAACTATTGATATGCAGTTTCATGTTCCTAAATTCGTTAAGTATTTCACATGAAGTTTAATTTTGTATATATCATTCTGCATAAATTAGATGTGCCCGATGCCTTTTATATTTAAACTTGCTTAATATAGTCGACAGAAATTATATATATAAGAAACTAGCTAGGTGCTGCATATTGATCCTTGATATATACCACTACCACATACAGTCATGTTCCCTACTCTAAAGTCGCAACTCTGTCTAGTTAGCAATTACTTATAAAGCAGTCCATCAACTTGTGCCCTCGCACATGTCAAAGTCTTAGGCAACATATGTATTAAAATTTGATAGGTAATCTTATAGTAGTAGAAGTTGGTAATTTAATTAGAACATACACACGTTTATTTTTAGTTATTAATTTTTTAAGTAATAGCATATGTTAGTATTTTATATGCATGTTTGGTTGTTCTAGTTTATCAGCAGCAATCGCAAGCTAATAATTTAGATATAATTCTAAGAGGTTATTTATATTATATATCATAATAGCAAATGATTATTGACATTTACTAAAAAGGTAATAGCAAATTTAGATATAAATGTAAGAGTTATTTTATATAATCAATCAAAATAGCAAAAGGTAGCAGTTCAGAAACAAATTTAGGTGGTACATTATTTCATACTCCCTCCATCCTAAATTATAAGGGGTTATGGCCTTCCCTTAACCCGTCCATGTTCATATATATGTTGATGAATCTAGAAACATATAGAAAAATACACACATGGAATAATGCATGGATCTATTTGAAGTCCAAAACCATTTACAGTTTGGGATGCAGAGAGTATTGTCTTCTATAATGATAAGGGGTGGTGTTTTAGACGTAGATTTAGACTATTACTTTGTGTTGTCTTTTATAATGGTAGATGTGTGTAATTATTATTAAAACAGAATAGACCTAATGACTATTAAGATTTTACTCTACCATCAAATTGATACAGGGGCAGATGTTGCTGATTGCTATGAGAATTTCTAAATATATTTTTTTGTATTATGTCTTGTGAGAATCAATATGGAGGCTTCTAAAGAGTCTCATGTATAGTAATATCAAGATAGCTTTTTAGTTACCTACATTTCGAACAATTGAAGGTCATAAATTTCCTTAACTTAATTTCTGTTTTATAAATTAAACTAAAACCTGAGCAGACCATATATATACCTTATTACATCTCTACTGTTTTGGGTCCTGCTTGGCTAATTCACAAGAATGTGTCGTCGTTAACGTGCCTTGCAGAACGAATTGCATTTCTCACACTAAATAGCGAGCAAATCTTCATTTACCATAAATAAACTGTTAGCATGCAGAAGCAACTGCTTGCATACATGTGCCTGACAGAATGACAAGCGTCAAGGCACGAAGAAGATCACAGAGACGCGCAACATATAATTAGGTTCTAAGAATGTGATTAATTTAATAATAAGGCAGACAATTGGGATGGCAATAAAAGCAACAAGCAAAAAGTGGCCCTCAGAGAAATTATACTGACCAAAGAATTTTCCCTACATTAAAAATTTATCATATTAGTGACCAGTCCAATAGGGTTCAAAATCAACGCAAAGGATAGCCTGGCCCAGGTGATGAAGACCAAAGAAGCACCCGAGTTTTTGATATATTATCCGGTCGATCAGTGGTGGCTCGAGTTAGCTAGAAAATGATTTGAGTTCCAAGCACCGGATATTCTGTTGATTATGCTATTATTTATCTAGCCGGAGCTTTTATGTGGATCATGTATAAGGTAGCAAAGTTGAAGTGACCAGCAGATAATCTGGTGAAAGAAGCTATGTCTAGAACCGGATAAGCACCGGATCGGAGACTGTGGCAGATGCAAGGTTTCAAACACCGGAGGTTCCAGCAGCGCAGGACCGGCCTGTTTCAAAAGTCAAGAGAAGGTTAGTTGAGAAGTTTGAATGCACCGAATGTTCCCGCACTACATGAAATAGAGCACCGGATAATCACGCAGAGAGGCTTACACATAGATGATATACTAGCGTTAGCAAAGAAGTAGTGTCTGCCAGATTATCCGGTGTTCATAATTTTTCCAGTCAAGTTGCAGCGGTTAGTTTGAAGTCATTAGGCTATTTATGCTCTATCTATTGGCGTTTGAAGAGTCCATCGAAGTGCAAAAGGCACTTGCAAACTTGGGAGGGCATTTAAATAAATCTATTCAAACTTCTCATAACCAGAAGCAGTGAGTGAGAACCTTCTATGCTAAAAATGAATCCAAAGCACGCCCGAATGGAAGACTGAAACGTGGCGATGATGATGTAGCATAGATCCATGTCTTTGCAGAAGACCACAAGACAGACAGCAGCTTCATATTCAAATCAAACATATTATGATATGCATTCTTTCCTTACTTTAACCCCGAAAGCGCTAGCACTCTCACTGGCCCTACTTTCGAACTTGCCTCCCTCCCTAAACTCTATTCAGAATAGCCGACTCACTTCCTGAGGAGCAGCCTGCCAGAGTATAGAGCCATTGCTTGCTTTATACGTCTGAAATGAGCTATATCGCGAGTTGGTAGCGAGGTCCGACGACTTCCCCCAAGATCTGCCCGTAGTCCATCTCTATGTCCACGCATGCGTTGGTTGGTATTGGTAAGGTAAGTGGCGGGCGGCAGGATCGATCAGAGGTTCCGTTTTATTTTTATGTTAAGGGAGAGAGGGGAGACTGTTCTTCTTTTGTTATTGGAGTCGAGGTACCCACCACCGGGAAAAGGAAATCGCCCATCATTGCTTTTTCTTCCTCGTAGTCGTTTTCGTCCTCGGCTAAGGTTGAATCAGATATAGAAGAAGCGGAAGCAGGAAGCTGAAGGATATCCGTAGCGAATGAGGAATAGGACATGCATGTGAGCTAGCGAAAAGGGAATAGCACATTCTCCAGGGTTCGTATCAAGCGCTAGCAAATGGAGATTTCTCGGGTCAATCGAATCCGTATCCTCGAGCGCTGGGTCTGTCCTCTAATGAGGAGCTCCTTGCTTTTTTGATCCGTGAATCCAAAGCTTTGGGAGAAGAGGACAGAGGGTCCTAGCTAATCATTAAAGTAAGTATGAATCATTTTCTTATGTCATATTGGAATGAAACAATATCCATTATTATCATACTGTAAAAACGGAGTGTCTTATATGTTGCAATACGATGTTGGATCTGCTGAGCATCTGTGGTAACTATCCCCTAGAAAAAGATTGCGAGATGACCCTTTAAGGATATTCTTTCTGCCCTTTAAAATGCACATGAACATGTGTACGAGATTACAAGTAAATAAGGTGTTACAGATTAGATCAATAATCTACATTGCTTGAAACTTTTTCTGCATTGAAGCTTTTCAAGTTTAAGCATGTTGACGGTATAAAGTGTGGCACTACTGTCTGAGAGGGCAGAAGGCATCAGACTTGTAGTCTAAATGCTGTGTATCTGACATACTTCATTCTCTGTGCAGGGTACGATTTCACTATGGACATCCTGATGTGTTCGACAGGATTTTTCACATTACAAGAGGAGGCATTAGCAAGGCTTCCTGTGGTATAAATTTAAGTGAAGACAGCTGGTATGTGATTCTTAATGTATCTTCTTAATGAAGCACGTGCTCAGGCACATTCTCGAAAGAAGTGATTCTTCATGTATTTCTGGCTGTTACCCATTTATGCTCTTGAAGGCATGGAGTTTAATATTGTTTTCAGGTTTCAACTCAACGCTAAGACGCGGAAACGTCACCCATCATGAGTACACCCAAGTGGGAAAAGGGCGTGATGTCGGTCTTAATCAAATTTCTCTCTTTGAGGCTAAAGTGGCTTGTGGAAATGGGGAGCAAGTACTCAGCAGAGATATCTACAGGCTCGGTCATCGCTTTGACTTCTTCCGAATGCTTTCGTGCTATTTTACAACTGTTGGGTTTTATATTAGCTCAATGGTAACGTATATAGGGCAGTAGCATGCATTATATTTGTTACTGTACAGTTGGCCGTCATGCATATTTTCTCATGTTCTTGTCTTAATGTTGTGCAGATGGTTGTCATAATAGTGTATGTTTTCTTGTACGGAAGACTTTACTTAGCATTAAGTGGACTTGAGTTTGCAATTATGAAGCAAGCACGGATGAGAGGGAATCGTGCACTTCAAGCGGCTATGGGATCTCAGTCTATTGTGCAGCTAGGTCTTTTGATGGCCTTGCCAATGTTTATGGAGATTGGACTAGAAAGAGGTTTCAGAAGCGCCCTGGGGGATTTCATAATCATGCAGCTTCAGCTCTGTTCAGTGTTCTTAACTTTATCCCTTTCACATTATTTTATTTTGGCCGCACAATTCTCCATGGTGGTATATAGAGCAACTGGCAGAGGTTTTGTTGTTCGCCATGTAAGGTTTGCTGAGAATTAAAGAATGTACTCCAGAAGCCATTTTGTGAAAGGACTTGAGCTGATGTTACTGCTAGTAGTCTATCAGTTGTATGGTGATGTTGCTACGGATTCGACTGCCTATATACTTCAGACATCATCAATGTGGTTCTTGGTTATCACTTGGCTATTCGCTCCATTCCTCTTCAATCCATCAGGATTTGAGTGGCAGAAAATAGTAGATGACTGGACCAAGTGGATTAGCAGTCGAGGTGGCATCGGGGTTCCTGCTAACAAAGCTTGGGAATCCTGGTGGGACGACGGCGGGAGGGGCACGGTGCAGAGGAGAGAGCGCTGCGCCCTTTGGTTTCAGAGTTCAAAAGATAGCTCCTGTTCTTGGGAAGCCGGAAGTAAGCAAGCAGGGAAGTAGGAAGGCACTGGTACGGAAAGCAGGAAACAGGACAACTGCCCAAAGAGAAGCTGCATGCCCAAGCGTTACCTGCGGCCTGGGTTTGGCTTTCCAACTGTCCATAAGAAGCGACCCGCTTTTTCATCGGTTCCGGGGGAAGACAAAAGATCTTGCGCGACCGGTCCGCCAGAAAAACTCAAAAGAGAAAGAAGTCTCGTTAATCTCTTCATGCTCGTTCCAAGTTCGAAGTACCGTTTGGTTTGGCCAAAGAAAAAGCCGCTTCCTGACACGATTGCCTCTTTATATAGATAGATATAGGATCCATGGGGTTATTACTTAGAAGTCTATTTTGTACAAGATCCCCTCCTATCTGATAGAAAAGGGTCCCATGATCCCGAGCCGGTCTTATCTTGGCTCGCAAACCCCAAGTTTGTCTATGAAGAGCTAATCTAATTGTATTAGTTTCTATAATGGATTTCTTATGTGGAATACTAATGGATAGGGCCTCGTTGCTAAGTGCTACAAGATCTAGTGCACTGGAACTCGTGGTTATGGACCCGAATCCTTTAGTATGGAACATTGTCTTTTCCAAGTAAAAACCCCTAGTATATGAAAGAATGAAAAGGTGCTTTCGTTCTTGTGGAATAAGAAGCCCTCGTACCTTAACGAAAGGAAAATAGGAATTTTTCGTTAGGTATTTGACCAAATAGGATCGTCCAGTTCCTATAGAACCTATCACTAAAATACCCGATAGGGCTAAGCGGAACGAAAAGGGTTTTCCATGAGATGGTAAATGAAAACGATTAGCCCCATGAGATGGTAAATGAAAACGATTAGCCCCACACGAGGGAATAAGTGATTGTCTGATAATGAGCAAGGAATATACGTCTTTCTGCTAAAGAGGATCTATTAAACTCATAATTCATTAGATCCTTGTTAGCAATGTCGACTAGGTATCATAAGTAAATGGATCCCGGTTGTTCAATCCTTTGATAACCAAGGTCATTCTTTGCTAAAGAGAAATGATCACTATGGGTCAGACTCAATAGAATTGGATCCATTCAAAATAGCGAGAATTAGGATTCTTGATCCCTCTCAATCTCTCTTTCAATTCGAGGATCCGGAGAGGTGTTTTCATAGTCATCTCCGAATATTTGCCATCTCCGAATATTTTCGATTTCATTTTTCTATGATATGTCTTTCTATATGAAAATTGGTTATTTACGATGTACGATGATCCCTGTTAAGCATCCATGGCTGAATGGTTAAAGCGCCCAACTCATAATTGGTAAATTTGCGGGTTCAATTCCTGCTGGATGCACGCGAACGGGAACGTTCCATAAGTCTATTGGAACTGGCTCTCTATCCATGGAATCTCATCCATCATCCATACATAACGAATTGGTATGGTATATTCATACCATAACATAAGAACAATAAGAACTCGAATTCTTATCGATACTGGAACTCAGAGCATAGGAGGGAAAGTCGATTTATGGATGGAATCAAATACGCAGTATTTACAGAAAAGAGTCTTCGTTTATTGGGAAAGAATCAATATACTTTTAATGTCGAATCGGGATTCACTAAGACAGAAATAAAGCATTGGGTCGAACTCTTCTTTGGTGTTAAGGTAGTAGCTGTGAATAGCCATCGACTACCCGGAAAGGGTAGAAGAATGGGACCTATTCTGGGACATACAATGCATTACAGACGTATGATCATTACCCTTCAACCGGGTTATTCTATTCCACTTCTAGATAGAGAAACGAACTAAAGGAGAATACTTAATAATACGGCGAAACATTTATACAAAACACCTATCCCGAGCACACGCAAGGGAACCGTAGACAGGCAAGTGAAATCCAATCCACGAAATAAATTGATCCATGGACGGCACCGTTGTGGTAAAGGTCGTAATGCCAGAGGAATCATTACCGCAAGGCATAGAGGGGGAGGTCATAAGCGCCTATACCGTAAAATCGATTTTCGACGGAATCAAAAAGACATATCTGGTAGAATCGTAACCATAGAATACGACCCTAATCGAAATGCATACATTTGTCTCATACACTATGGGGATGGTGAGAAGAGATATATTTTACATCCCAGAGGGGCTATAATTGGAGATACTATTGTTTCTGGTACAAAAGTTCCTATATCAATGGGAAATGCCCTACCTTTGAGTGCGGTTTGAACTATTGATTTACGTAATTGGAAGTAACCAATTAGGTTTACGACGAAACCTAGAAATCGATCACTGATCCAATTTGACTACCTCTACGGGATAGACCTCAACAGAAAACTGTTGAGTAACGGCAGCAAGTGATTGAGTTCAGTAGTTCCTCATAGAAAATTATTGACTCTAGAGATATGGTAATATGGAGAAGACAAAATTGTTTGAAGCACGCACAGAACCGGAAGCGCCCCTTGTTTCAAAGAGAGGAGGACGGGTTATTCACATTTAATTTGATGGTCAGAGGCGAATTGAAAGCTAAGCAGTGGTAATTAAGACCCCCGGGTGAAAATAGGGATGTCTCCTACGTTACCCATAATATGTGGAAGTATCGACGTAATTTCATAGAGTCATTCGATCTGAATGCTACATGAAGAACATAAGCCAGATGACGGAACGCGGAGACCTAGGATGTAGAAGATCATAACATGAGCGATTCGGCGGATTTGGATTCCTTTTCTATATATCCACTCATGTGGTACTTCATCATACGATTCATATAAGATCCATCTGTCTAGAGATCGTCATATACATCTAGAAAGCCGTATGCTTTGGAAGAAGCTTGTACAGTTTGGGAAGGGGTTTTTTGAGAAAAAAGAAGAATCTACTTCAACCGATATGCCTTTAGGCACGGCCATACATAACATAGAAATCACACGTGGAAGGGGTGGGCAATTAGCTAGAGCAGCAGGTGCTGTAGCGAAACTGATTGCAAAAGAGGGTAAATTGGCCACTTTAAGATTACCATCTGGGGAGGTCCGTTTGGTATCCCAAAACTGCTTAGCAACAGTCGGACAAGTGGGTAATGTTGGGGTGAACCAAAAAAGTTTGGGTAGAGCCGGATCTAAGTGTTGGCTAGGTAAACGCCCCGTAGTAAGAGGGGTAGTTATGAACCCTGTGGACCACCCCCATGGGGGCGGTGAAGGGAAAGCCCCTATTGGTAGAAAAAAACCCACAACCCCTTGGGGTTATCCTGCGCTTGGAAGAAGAACTAGGAAAAGGAAAAAATATAGTGATAGTTTTATTCTTCGTCGCCGTAAGTAAATACGTAACTAGGAATATGGAAAATTGCATTTTTGGAATTTGCAATAATGCGATGGGCGAACGACGGGAATTGAACCCGCGCATGGTGGATTCACAATCCACTGCCTTGATCCACTTGGCTACATCCGCCCCTTATCCAGCTAAAGGATTTTCTCTTTTTTCCATTCATCATTATTCTATTTATTCTGACCTACATACCTCGATCGAGATAGTGGACATAGGATCCCACTCTTTAAAATGAAAAAAGGAGTAATCAGCTGTGACACGAAAAAAAACGAATCCTTTTGTAGCTCGTCATTTATTGACAAAAATCGAAAAGGTCAATATGAAGGAGGAGAAAGAAATAATAGTAACGTGGTCCCGGGCATCTAGCATTCTACCCGCAATGGTTGGCCATACAATCGCGATTCATAATGGAAAGGAACATATACCTATTTACATAACAAATCCTATGGTAGGTCGCAAATTGGGGGAATTCGTGCCTACTCGGCATTTCACGAGTTATGAAAGTGCAAGAAAGGATACTAAATCTCGTCGTTAACTGAATTCAGAATAGAAAGATTCAGAATAAACAAA